CTCCAAGACGGTTCAGTGAGTTTGACACTCCTTTCCCTTCATTCGTCGCGTCGTTTCAGTCGTAGTGGTCCACGGGGAAGAAAGAAATGAATGAATGTCCCTTTGGGAAAATGTAGAAGGAGACACCTACCGAGACGAAAGCCAAAGGAAAGTGGAGATCGTAGGTGGGTTTGCGTATCGAACCAAAGAGATTAGTCGGTTTATTATAGACCTATTAATTTGATATTAACAGGCCCAGAGGACATCTTATGGTGAATACTAGTCTATTTTTAGAACTATATAAAGGACTCTGTCCCTACAAAGGTGATCGTCATATCTTGACGGTTTTCCTCAGTTTGGTAAATGAGAAGGGCATCATGCAACCTACCCAGACACGCACGGCACAGATCATTATGATCAATACTACCGCCATTTAATTGGTCTAAGAATTCACACAACGCCTCCAATGCGCGCAAGAGATGGAAGACATTGTCTATCCATGTCTTATCGTACACGGGAATATCATTGTTAATGAGAACAATGTTAACTTCAACTTTATCCTCCAGAAGAGCAGCTTCCCGCGCTAAGAAATGAGACGAGCTCCGCTGCTACCGGATAAGAGGAGATAGATGAGTCTACCCTGGACCCCAGACCATCGGATGGTACGTGAGACCCATGACCGGACCCAAGTTCGGAGACCCGGTATCAGACCTATGAGAGACAGAAGCTAAACCCGCAACTCGGCATATTCCCTATATCCCATAAGTTCCCCACACCTTGGATGAGTGGACCTGCGATCCTCTCGGGACCCGTAACGGGAGCTAAACCCGAACCTATACTAGTTTGTAGACGGGGAGCAACAGCCAGTGTAACGGACACCCACAGCGCTCCGCCAGTGGAACGATGACATGGGAGAACTCAACTTCCCGTACCGAAGGGATTAAATGAGCTCTACTGCCGGATGAGCAGCAGGACCTACGAGACCCCTAGGCCGCATGCAGACCCAGTATCAGGCCCATGGACAAGAGCCGAACCAGGACACCATCCGGATGATAGGCCGGGCCCATAGCCGAGTACACATCCCTATTGGTTGGGTCATTACACTACCCTTCCTCATGGTCGGGATTACTTCATGCCTGGAGATTACTTCGTTGGAAGAGAACGTTACTACTCCGGACCCATTGACCCGGTCCCGTTCGCACTCTCCTTCTCGGTTGAGCCTATACTCGCGGTCGGCCAAGTACAGCTTTTTTCCCCGTGGCCGAGACTGCTGAGTACTCGTACCTTGTCGGGCGAGCCCATTAAGTACCTGTTTCCTACCGGTCGTATTCATTCCCTATTTGTTGAGTCTACTCCGCACCTCGTGGTTGGGATTACCCCGTATCTTCATCCCTTCCCCTGATTTATTTTCTATATCTATAGTATGGGGTAGGGAAAAAACTAATTCAAATGGAACCAACAGTAACGCATTGAACAATATGATAGAGAAGTAAAGATTGTGAAACTACATTCCGTAGTACGAGTTTTTACTTCTAAATTTTAGAAGGCTCGACTGATAAGGAGAGTGAGGTGATAACCGAAGGCTCGACTGATAAGGAGAGTGAGGTGATAACCGAAGGCTCGACTGATAAGGAGAGTGAGGTGATAACCGAAGGCTCGACTGATAAGGAGAGTGAGGTGATAACCGAAGGCTCGACTGATAAGGAGAGTGAGGTGATAACCGAAGGGTACGAAGTAGGTGAGACGATAGTAGAATGGTACTGGGTACGAAGTAGGTGAGACGATAGTAGAAGGGCTAGGTAGGTGAGGTGATAACCGAAGAGACGCTAGTCGTAGTTGAGACGGACGACCAGCGGCACGGGCGCGAGGGATAGGAAGAAGGGTAGTCGAATGAACTTTTACAGTAGGGGTTTCGTAGAAACGCTATAGCAGTAGAGCAACAAAGATAGCGAGAGAACCAAATCAGGATAAATACCAATTCGGCAGAAGAATGCAGATGGAAATAAAGAGTTCTCGTGGTCCAAATAAGAGTTTTTCAAATTAAATAACTTGTATCCATAGAACATCTGACGTAACATAGATAATAAATAAATAGGAGTTAATATCATTCCAATTCCCATTATAAAAAGAATGACTATTGCACCTATCTAGTATCTAGGCAAAATACTTTTGTATTAGGTAGATAACCTACGGGCTTGAGTTAATATAAATAGTCTGGTCACACTGATATCTATTGGTGTGACTGACTATTTACTTGAAATTCAAGACTTCGGACTAACCGTCCTGCCCTGTGAGGACCTAACGTGTTTAGGTACAGTCATCGAGACCTTTCTTCCTAGTCTAGTTTACTAGACTAGAAAGAGAGGAGTGGCACTGGATTTTGGAAGATCCAGGGGTGAATACTGAATCGTAAGAGACAGTATTCACCTGCATAAGGTTGCCCACCGAAGCCAACTGTAGTTTATTCTAAACAGATTACATTTGCCTTAATCAATAGGTCTTCCGGTGTTAAAATAAGTACCACTCCTACGGAACGGAGTGGTCTTAAAGTAAATAAAGAAACATGGAAAATTTATTTTAAAAATCCGTGGATCGCATCAGAGCACCTATTGAGTGGCACCGGGTTTTGAAAGACCCGGGGTTCTTGCAAAAGATGGTGTTGGTTACCTGCACCAAGTTGACCACCGAAACCTGTATTGCTGCCTACCTTGTCTCAAAAGACATACTTCGACTCATATCCCGAATGGGATTGTTGTCAACTGCACTCTATATGAAACAGTGCAGAGTTGCTCTTCAAATGGCTTATGGGAATGATACCTTCATTTTCAAAAAATTTCCTATATCACTCACCAGGCCCCGTATTATTCCAAAGTTCTACCGGCCGTGGTACTGAAGAATCTCACCGTCTAGTCCGTCTTTACCTCACCATATTCAGTATTGGCCGGATTGTTAAATTAGCAAAACCGGTCAGTAAGGGGACTTATAAATCAATTATCTCTCCTCCAGCTGATATGGATTCTATCCGCTCTGTTGTGTCAGACATTAAAAGTGTCTTACCCAACATCATTAACCGATATATTCCTCTCCTCTCTACTATACCCCGGGTTAACATGGGATACTATCTCCAAAGCTTATCCTAATTCCATCTACCTAAAGTTTCCTTTCTCCATGATTTTCAATGATCAAAAGAAAAAAATGGAAAATATGGTTAAAGGTGCTTCAATCAGAGGTCAGGTAAAGTCAAAGACTCTTACTCGCCTCACAGAATGGTTAAAGGATTTCAAATGTAAGTTGAGTTTAACTAAAGTTATTGAACCTCTTTTTACATGTGAGATGGCTGCATTTTACAATATCTTGCAGTCAGTCCATGTGTATGGAGAGCAATTCTCCCATGGACTCCTTTGGCCACATCGGATTAGGTATGCTCTCGACAAAAATAATAAGATGTCTTCACCTAGACCTTTTTGAGAAATCAATTGGTCCAAGGCTTTCTTTATTCAAAACAGGCTTCCCACTTATTCCCGGTCGATTGGTATCTAGTTTAGAAGGTGAAGGTAAAAGACGAGTTTTTGCAATCAGTAATTACGTTAATCAACGGTTACTGTTGCCGGTCCATGAATGGACAATGACGGTGCTTAGGCATATTGAGATGGATGGTACTTTTAATCAGTTGAGGCCCTTCTTCAAACTCAAAGGAAAGAACTCTTATTTTTGTTACGATCTGAAAGCGGCAACAGATCGTGTACCACTCTTATTACTCTTCGAAGTCTTTCAACATTGTTTTGATCGCAGCGTCAGCTTGTGTGAATACGACTCTCGCGTCAAACTTATTCTGGCCTCTCCCCAAAGAACGACCCAAGAGGGCGTCCATATCCAAAAAGAAAAGTAATTACATTTGCCTTAAGCTACGATCAATTATTATCCGGAGATAATCCTTGAAAGAGGTTTATCTTCACATGGACCAAATAGAATTTGATCTGCAAAGATTACCTTCTACTTTGGGGCAAAGCATGATAGGGCACAGTGGCTAACAAGTTTCCTTGTTAATCACTCACAAACCTCTAGTACGTTCAGACTTTCGTTTACTATACGTAAACCCATGGAATCTTAAACACGGGAGTAAATCGTAATACTCTCTGCAATATCTTACCTAGCTCTTGACAAATACGGTAGATCATCATACCTATGGTACAAAGTTAATCCTTCCTACACCTACTTCTTAACCGAATTCTTATGGAAAGGCCTGTAACGTAGATTTTATTGAGGTAACGACGAAGATGCAGTTGTTGGTCATGATTAGAGATCCCTGTTAATAAAAAACAAGAACATGAGAGCTTAATGCACGACAACTCGAACGTTCCCCAGATCTTCTCAGGAAGAACTTCCTATATTGTTTCCACAGAAGGTTTAGTTTTACTATATCTTCGGGCCCAACCAACTGTGTTGATAATCGGGAGGATCCATGAGAGCTTCAAGTGTCACACAAGGCTACGAAGTAGGGTATGGTACCAAGAAAGATAACGCAAATACTTATACATTCGCGAAAAACCCTCGTGAATGTGATTTCAGTGAAGAAAACCACATCATCTTTGTTAGAAAACAAATGGAGATCCTTTTCAGGACGAGGAGTGGGCAATCCACAATCTGGGTATATAATAATATCCCGAGGATATAAGGATTGCACAATATCATAAACAAGACTACCATAGTCGTAGGGACCTAACGGGACCCCGTCACCCAACCAGAAGGAGAGATCAGGAAAGCTTCGCTTTTGAATATATAACCGAAGAAATTGAGCTTATGTTTCTCTACAGGTTTACATCGTTCTTTAAAACGTGTTCCTTGTAGTCGGGACAAAATACGAAGATCAGTGACCCACTCATAAATTGCAAGTAATGAGTATGGATGGTGTGTTCTAAGTAAGAGTTTAGGAGAGATAGGTGAGCAATTCACACTGAGGAACCCACTTAGCAAATTCTCCCAGATTAATGATTTCTCAATTGAAATCTCAACACTCAACT